AGAAAGAAATAATAGTGACTTGGTCTCGGGCATCTACCATTATACCCACAATGATTGGCCATACAATCGCTATTCATAATGGAAAGGAACATTTACCTATTTATATAACAGATCGTATGGTCGGTCACAAATTGGGAGAATTCGCACCTACTCTCACTTTCGTGAGACATGCGAGAAACGATAATAAATCTCGTCGTTAGTCGTTCTACTAAGTATTCATGTGAAAAGTCTTATCTTAATAGTATTTCGATAGTATTTCAACTTAAGAGTATAGGTATAGTCTTTTATAGTATACTAAGACTTAGACTTTTCTTACTTATCTTATACTATACTTCACCTAGGCACTTATCATTCATTAGCGGGGGAGAACTTTCTTTTATGATAAAGAACGAAAATTCGGAGAAATCGGATAAAGAAGCAAAAGAAGCAAAAGTGTTAGCTCAACATATACGTATGTCTGTTTTCAAAGCACGAAGAGTAATTGATCAGATTCGCGGACGTTCTTATGAGGAAACACTCATGATACTGGAACTAATGCCTTATCGGGCATCGTATCCAATTTTAAAATTGGTTTATTCTGCAGCAGCAAATGCTAGTAAAAATATGGGTTTGAATGAAGCTGATTTATTTATTAGTAAAGCTGAAGTAAATGGAGGTGCTATTATGAAAAAGTTAAGACCCCGGGCTCGAGGGCGTAGTTATCTGATAAAAAAAACTACTTGTCATATAAAGATTGTTTTAAAAGAAAAAAATATATATGGATGGAAAAAAAAATAGAAAAATATGGGACAAAAAATAAATCCACTTGGTTTCAGACTTGGAACAACTCAAAGTCATCATTCTTTTTGGTTCGCAAAACCAAAGGATTTTTCCATGGGTTTACAAGAAGATGAAAAAATAAGGAATTTTATTAAGAACTATGTAAAAGTAAAAAAAAAAAAGAGAATATCCTCCGGTTTCGAAGGAATTGCCTATATGGTAATTCAAAAAAGAATAGATTTGATTCAGGTCATAATCTATATTGGATTTCCCAATTTATTAATAGAAGGACGAACACGGGGAGTCGAAGAATTACAGATGAATATACAAAAAGAGTTTCACCGGAGACTCAACATTGCTATCACAAGAATTGAAAAACCTTATGGACAGCCTAATATTCTTGCAGAATATATAGCTTTACAATTAAAAAATAGAGTTTCTTTTCGAAAGGCAATGAAAAAGGCTATTGAATTAACTGAACAAACAGGTACAAAAGGAATTCAAGTGCAAATTGCAGGGCGTATCGACGGAAAAGAGATTGCACGTGTCGAATGGATCAGAGAGGGCAGGGTTCCCTTACAAACAATTCGCGCTAAAATTGATCACTGTTCTCATACAATTAGAACTATCTATGGAGTCTTAGGCATCAAAATTTGGATATTTGTAAACCAAGAATAAGAAAAGAAAAATAATGGACTTTTCTTTATTTCGCCATTCTGCTCAGCAATAGAAAAATTTCGAAACTCTTTTCTTCTTTTTTTTTATTTTGAATAAAAAAAAGGATCAATTATAATTCTATAAGGTTGAATAAAAATTTGATTTACACTATTTATATTTAGTAGAATTGCTATGCTTAGTGTGTGACTCGTTAGTTGTTTCTTTAAACTTTAGAATTGAGATTGAAAAAAAAGGCTGACCCCACTATAAACTTAATAACTATGAAAACTAAATAAGCTCAAAACTAATAACCAACTTATTGCTTCGTATTGTCGAGATCCCAATAAAAAGTCACTATATGACTGAATCGATCATATAGTTGTAGCAACTAAAAAGATTTTCATAAAAAAGAAATCTTATTATGAATTGTGAAACAAAAAGGGGGGATGTGGAAAAAAAGGAAGGATGATAGAAAGAGAGAATAAAGATCTCAATGATATATGATTCCCATATGTATGGTTTATGAATAATCACTCCATAAAAAAGAAAAAAAAAAGGCAGTGTGATAAAGCATCAAGAAATAAAGATAAAAAATCTACGATTACAACGATTCAATATAATAAGAAATAAAAAATAGAAAAGAAAATAGAAGAAATTCAATTCAAATAATGAAAAAAAAAAGAATAGAATCTAATAAATATAGATAATAGAGTCTATTATCTATCTAAAGAAGCTATAAAAAGAAGATATCAAAGAGAAAAAAAAGATAAATATCTGTAAATATCTAAATACTAGAAAATAGATGAATAATTGAATTGAGCTTCGAGTTAAGAAAAACTGAGGAGATTTACTCGGAAACAAAGAACCTATTTTGTTGGAAGCTCCATTGCAGAGTTCAGGCCTAAACATTAATGGAGAAGCTATAGGAACGATGGAACCTGTGACTATATAGGATTTTATTGAAAACGAAGAAATCCTAATGATTCACTGGGTAGGATGGCGGAATGAACCAAGAAAAAATGGATTTCTTCTGAATGGTCATGAATTGACCCTACAAATGAAGGATGAAAGAGTCAATATTCGCCCGCGAACCCTTTCTTTCTTTTTCTTGAATTTAACAATTTCATTTAGATTTCATATATTGGATAACTTTTGGCACGATTTTCTAGAGGTAAAGTAAAAGACTTTAGCAAATTGGATATTGATAAAAGAAAGAAGCATCCTATATAAACAAACATGTCTAGTTATCTAGTTATATATATAGAACTCCCTATTTAATAGTAACAAATTCAAAAAAAAATTTAAAATTCAGTATATTCTTTTGATAGAATGAAATACATATGTATATGTAAGATTCTTGAATCATTTCATTCGCGAGGAGCTGGATGAGAAGAAACTTTCATGTCCGGCTCTGCAGTAGAGATGGAATTCAGAAAAAACCATCAACTATAACCCCAAAAGAACCAGATTTCGTAAACAACATAGAGGTAAAATGAAGGGAATATCTTGCCGAGGCAAGCATATTTGTTTTGGCAGATACGCTCTTCAGGCACTTGAACCTGCTTGGATCACAGCTAGACAAATAGAAGCAGGGCGAAGAGCAATGACACGATATGTGCGTCGTGGTGGAAAGATATGGATACGTATCTTTCCCGATAAACCTGTTACAGTAAGACCTACGGAAACACGTATGGGTTCGGGCAAGGGATCCCCCGAATATTGGGTATCCGTTGTTAAACCGGGCCGAATACTTTATGAAATGAGTGGAGTATCAGAAACTGTAGCCAAAGCAGCTATGAAAATAGCTGCATGCAAAATGCCTATACGAACTCAATTTGTTGTTTCAGGATAAGTAAACAAAAGTAAAGAAGTATTGAGAATGAAAAAAAAACCGCGTATATCTTTATCTCTGGACAGACAATATTTCTTTTTTCCCTTACATTTCAATAAGAGATTCAAATAAAAATGATATGATTCAACCTCAAACCCTTTTGAATGTAGCGGATAACAGCGGAGCTCAAGAATTGATGTGTATTCGAATCATAGGAACTGGTAATCACCGATATGCTCATATTGGTGATGTTATTGTTGCTGTAATCAAAGAAGCAGTACCCAACATGCCTCTAGAAAGATCAGAAGTAATTAGAGCTGTGATTGTACGCACGTGTAAAGAACTTAAACGTGACAACGGCATGATAATACGATATGATGACAATGCAGCGGTTATCATTGATCAAGAAGGAAATCCAAAAGGAACTCGGATTTTTGGTGCGATTGCTCGGGAATTGAGACAGTTAAATTTTACTAAAATAGTTTCATTAGCACCCGAAGTATTATAGTCTTCTAAATAATACTAGTAGATAGATATAGATGAAAAAAGGATATGTCATTTCTATCTATCTCTATAGAATATTCAAATATCTGAAATAGATTGTGTCTCATGCATATACTTTAAATTCCTAATAATTTTTTCTAATTGAAAAATTTCAAAAAAAAATTCAAGAAAACAAAAAAGAAGCATGTTGATTATATCAAAATGAGGAGGCACCAATAACTAGAGTTCGTCATGGGTAGGGACATTATTGCCGATATAATAACTTCTATAAGGAATGCTGACATGGATCAAAAGGGAAGAGTGAAAATAGTATCTACTAATATCACTAAAAACATTGTGAAAATACTTTTACGAGAAGGTTTTATTGAAAACGTTCGAAAACATAAAGAAAGTCAAAAAAATTTCTTGGTTTCAACCTTACGACATAGAAAGACTGGGAAAGGAAAGAAAAGAATTTTAAAGCGTATCAGCCGACCCGGTCTACGAATCTATTCCAACTATCAACGAATTCCTAAGATTTTAGGCGGAATGGGGATTGTAATTCTTTCTACTTCTCAAGGTATAATGACAGATCGAGAAGCTCGATTAGAAAAAATTGGAGGAGAAATTTTGTGTTATATATGGTAATTCTCTTGGGATACCCTAATTTTCTCTCGAACTTACTATTTGTAAAATAGAGAGGAGAAGTGAATTATAGAACTCTTCCTCTATTAGTTAATACTTAAAGGGAGGTTCCCTGGAATGAAAGAACAAAAATTGATTCATGAGGGTTTAATTACTGAATCACTTCCCAACGGTATGTTCCGAGTTCGGTTAGATAATCAAGATCTAATTCTAGGTTATATTTCCGGGAGAATCCGGCGCAGTTTTATACGTATACTACCCGGAGATAGAGTTAAAATTGAAATGAGTCGTTATGATTCAACCAGGGGACGCATAATTTATAGACTTCGCAAAAAAGATTCGAACGATTAGATCCTTCTTTTAAATATCCCCCTTCGTAGGGGATATAATTTGAAGTTCAAAAATGAAAGAAACTTCTTTTTGTTTCCAAAAAAAAAAAGAGATATAGATTCAGAATGAAGGTAAGGAATTAGAAATATGAAAATAAGGGCCTCTGTTCGTAAAATTTGTGAAAAATGTCGCCTGATTCGTAGGCGAGGACGAATTATAGTAATTTGTTCCAATCCGAGACATAAACAGAGACAGGGTTAATTTTTCTCAAGTTATAAATAAAGAACTTTTTAAAAGAAAAACCCATGTACATGTAAAAAGAAAGGATTCGTTTTCATATGAAAACGATATCCCCGTATCTTTCTGTAGATTTCTGATTCTTCTTTTTCTTCTTATGAATAGGATATAATAAAATATGACAAAATCTATAGCAAAAATTGGTTTACGTAAGAATATACGTATTGGTTCACATAAGAATGAACGTAGAATACCAAAAGGAGTTATTCATGTTCAAGCGAGTTTCAACAATACTATTGTTACTGTTACAGACGTACGAGGTCGGGTGGTTTCTTGGGCTTCTGCAGGTACTTCTGGATTCAGAGGCACAAGAAAAGGAACACCCTATGCTGCTCAAGCAACTGCATTAAATGCAATTCGTACAGTAATTGATCAGGGTATGCAACGAGCAGAGGTTGTGATAAAGGGTCCAGGTCTCGGAAGAGATGCGGCATTACGAGCCATTCGCAGAAGTGGTATGCTATTAAGTTTCGTACGTGATGTAACACCCATGCCACATAATGGCTGTCGCCCCCCGAAAAAAAGACGTGTGTAGAAAGAAGAATTCAAGAGATTTCAAGAGAAAGAAATGATTCAAAGATCTGATCAAATAATCATAAAGAAAAGAATAGTATGGTTCGAGAAGAAGTAGCAGGATCCACTCGAACACTACAGTGGAAATGTGTTGAATCAAGAGTAGAAAGCAAGCGTCTTTATTATGGTCGTTTCATTTTGTCCCCGCTTATGAAAGGTCAAGCTGATACCATAGGTATTGCCATGCGAAGGGCCTTACTTGGAGAAATAGAAGGAACATGTATCACATGTGCAACATCTGAAAACGTGCTGCATGAATATTCTACGATAACAGGTATTGAAGAATCCGTACATGAGATTTTAATAAATTTGAAAGAAATTGTATTGAGAAGTAATCTCTATGGAGTTAGGTCCGCATCCATTTGCGTAAGGGGTCCCAAATTTATAACCGCTCAAGATATCATTTCACCACCTTCTGTAGAAATAGTTGACACGACACAGCATATAGCTAACCTGACAGAACCAATTGATTTGTTTATTGAATTACAAATAAGGAGAGATCGCGGATATCGTTTGAAATCCACAAAAAACTCTCACGATGGAAGTTATCCTATAGATATTGTATCCATGCCTGTTCGAAATGTGAATCATAGTATTCATTCTTACGGTAATGGGAATGAAAAACAAGAAATACTTTTTATAGAAATATGGACGAATGGAAGTCTAACTCCTAAAGAAGCACTTTATGAAGCTTCTCGTAATTTGATTGATTTATTGATTCCTTTTCTACATGCAGAGGAAGATGATATGAATTTAGAGGAAAATGAAAACAGATGGAATCTACCCCTTTTTTCCTTTCAAGACAGATTCACTAATCTCAAGAAAAAAAAAGGAATTCCATTAACATGTATTTTTATTGACCAATCAGAATTGTCTTCCAAGACCTATAATTGTCTCAAAAGGTCCAATATACATACATTATTGGACCTTTTGAGTTATAGTCAAGAAGATCTTATGAAAATGAAAGATTTTCGCATAGAAGATGTAAAAAAGATATTGGACACTCTACAGAAGCATTTTGTAAGAAATTTACCTAAGAAAAAGTTTTCATTTTAAATCCTTTGGATTTTTTTCATTTTTTAGAAAGAAAAAAGAAGATAATGAGTTTTGAATCTCTGACACGATCCCTATTTTTACAGAATATATCATAATAAGATTGATGTATCTAGGGAAGATCCAGAGGGGGATCTTCCTTAGATACTTATGTCGTGGTATTTCACGTTTGAATCAATTTAAAAAAGACCTAAAGTTAAGGATTTCTCAATAGGTAAAGTCGCTCCAATACCTAACCAAAGAGCTACTGCGGTACCGATCAAAAAGACTGTTGTAGCTACTGGACGACGAAATGGATTTTGAAATTTATTGACATTCTCCAAAAAAGGTACTGTCAATAATCCTATTGGTACTGAAACCATTAAAAGAACACCCAATAACTTATTGGGTACTGTGCGAAGTATTTGAAATACGGGAAAGAAGTACCATTCGGGTAATATTTCCAACGGAGTTGCAAAAGGATCCGCCGGTTCACCAATCATTGATGGTTCTAGAACTGCTAAGCCCACATTACATGCAATAGTGCCTAGAATTACCACTGGAAAAATATATAAAAGATCATTGGGCCATGCGGGTTCTCCATAATAATTATGCCCCATCCCTTTAGCTAATTTAGCTCTTAATACAGGATCATTCAAATCGGGTTTCTTTGTTATTTGGATAGGTGAATTTTTGTGGATCCATCCCCCAAAGGAACCGGACATGATAATTTTTTATCATCCGGCTCGAGCAAGAATCACAAAGAATCACAGAAAAAGATCCATAGGAAATCTAAATTTCATGCATATCTACATATAGAATGTAGAATGACTCTATGTAATAGAATTTTTCTAAAATTTCAATTCCCTGAGTTGTAACGATTCGATTCATTGCAAAGAATGAAGGAAATGCTCAATATCCAAGTAGGCTTACAAATTGGATCAGGATCAAGTGCTTTTTGGATTGTCTCATATCTTTTGGTTGGTATTTATCCCCACAACATCTGGATTTTCTTACATAAAAAAATACAAAGTTTTTACTTGTTACTAATAAAGTCTAACCTCTGTTCTTCCTTAGATCCCTTATTTCACTCCGATAGTATCATAGATCAGGGTCGATGCAGAGGAAATGAATGCATCTACATACTATAAGAAACTTACTAAGATTGCTATCAAATTAATACAAAATACTTATTAGTAGAATTCTAAATTCTAAGAAATGAAAAAAAAAAATAGAATAGATAGAACATTAGATCATGCCACATCACTGATTCTAGGGATCTTACGGAGCCTTTTCATGCATCACATGATTCGAGTATGATCATAGAAAAGATTCTCCTGAAGCGAATTGGCCTATCCTATGCTACATAAGGGGACTTACGTGATGGTTGGATGCGGAGACACATTGGGTTGTGAATTCCAACGTGACAGATAAAAGAATATATCTGCATGGACCAATCAATAGTTCAAGTCACACACTCCCATAATCCATCCTTTTTTAGTAAAATATACTTGAACTATTCGTATCAAATAAACAATAAAATACTTCATAGTTGAAGAAAAATATCCAAATAACATGCCTTATTTTTCAATAATACATATTTGTAGCAATGAAAGACTCTTGTTCCTACCCGATATGATAAATTCCAAATATCTAGGATCTGTCTTCTCTATAAAGGACCCGAAATACCTTGCTTACGTATCATTAGAAAGTGCATTAACATAAATACGGCAGTAAGAAGAGGCAATACAAAAGTATGTAAACTATAAAAACGAGTCAAAGTGGATTGGCCCACACTAGCACTTCCACGTAATAATTCTACCAAAGGTGATCCTATTATAGGAATAGCCTCAGGCACGCCTGTTACAATTTTGACTGCCCAATAGCCAATTTGGTCCCGAGGTAAGGAATAACCAGTTACGCCAAAAGATGCGGTCAATACAGCCAGAATCACCCCTGTAACCCAAGTTAATTCGCGGGGTTTTTTAAAACCACCCGTAAGATATACACGAAATACGTGCAAGATCATCATTAGAACCATCATACTTGCTGACCATCGATGAACTGATCGAATTAACCAACCAAAGTTTGCCTCAGTCATTATGTATTGAACAGAGGAAAAAGCCTCTGTAACAGTTGGACGATAGTAAAAGGTCATAGCAAAACCCGTAGCTACTTGTACTAAAAAACAAGTAAGCGTAATCCCCCCCAGACAATAAAATATGTTGACATGAGGAGGAACATATTTACTAGTTATATCATCTGCAATCGCTTGAATCTCGAGACGTTCCTCGAACCAATCATATACTTTATTGAGATAGGTAACCCAAGAAAGATTCCCCCTCTGAGAACCGTATATGAGAATTTCATCTCGTACGGCTCAAGGCGAAACACACAAATACTGGTTTCAACAGATATGGAATAGAGAGTTTTCAACTTCTTGGAGCTTAGCCTCTTGACTCGATTTGACCCAAAGATACGAAGCGAAGTAAGAAAAATCCGGAATCTCTTCTTTGTGATGAGAATGCCAAGAAAGAAAATCTCAAGTTCCATCTTTCTTTATGTGAATCGTGACAGGCCTCTTGAATATTCTCTCTTTCTGATAGGAATTCTCTTGTCCCTATGAATCAATTGAAACCTCAGATTCATACTAGAACCACGATGATTTCAGAAAAGAAAAGAAAGCCAAAGCGAAACTCAAAGGTTCTATGAGTAAAAACCATTTGATCATCACTTCTTCAATGAATGTAATGACTCAACAGAGAAAGAGTTTTCTTTCGGTCAAAAAAGGTTTTTCTTTAGAAAAGACCTCTTTCCCTTTTTTTTGAGTCCGGTTGCGAGGTCTGAATAATAGGTATGAATCCTAGTTCAAATCTTTCTTTTCTTCTATAGAGTCCGTGCTCCAGAGACTAGAAGAAAGATCTCACGAGGTAGAATCATCTTGATAGAGATGACAGGTCCATTCTCTGTATTATCAATAGGATCAATTAGAACAAGTAACACGCTCATATTCCGGAAATGAAAGATCGAAACATCACGATCGAACTACCAGAATGGTCTAGAAATCCAAGTCTTAAGTAATCTGAAGTTGAAGTATTCAGTCTTTTCAGCATGAAGTAAGTCTAAGTCAGAATCTTTTTTTCTTGAAAAGCTAGGAAGTCCTAGTTTTTAGGAACTTCCATCCGGATGGGATGAATTCTCAATTTCCAAAAGAAGAGATAGAAATCTTGCAAATAGAGCCATTGTGACTCCCATAAGTGGTGTAGTCCCCCACCCTGGAGCTACTTTTCCATAGTACGAATTCAATGGTTTCAAGAAACTCCCTACGCCAGTTCGTCTTGGCCCAGATCTAGAACTACTCTCAACGGTTTTGTAGCCATAAATCCTCTTTCATCATGGGTTGTAATCTGTTGACTTTGTATAGCATTCCGTTGTAGTTGTAAATAAACGACATTATCGCAATCCATTGTGATCTTAAAATTCTCGAAAAAATGGAAACAGCAACCCTAGTCGCCATCTCCATATCCGGTTTACTTGTAAGTTTTACTGGGTACGCCTTATATACCGCTTTTGGGCAACCCTCTCAAAAATTAAGAGATCCCTTCGAAGAACACGGGGACTAGTTGAAGTAACGGGCCTCCCATATGAATATTGGGGGGCTCATTACTTCAATGGAAAGAATGAAAAATCCTTTCATTTTTTAGTTGGAACTTTAGGTGGTTCTCGAAAAAATATAGCGAAAAATATTATCCCTAAAGTCGAAACTAAGAGGAATGTATAAACCAATGCTTCCATAGATTCGATCGTGGTTTACAATTATAGCTTCCACACCTATTCATTTTGGACCATTTACATTTCTAATTTACTAGGATTATTCAATCAATTCTATTCTCTTTCTAATTTTTCTATATTCTTCTAATAGAAAATATTAGTAAATATTGAATATGAAATACAGAATAGATTCAATTCCTATGGAAATTAGAAAGAGAAAGACTAAATACTCTATCTAAATAGAAATTGAAATACTCTAAATACTAAAAAAAAATATAGAGGCAAAAGATAGCAAAGGAATTTTGTATCAGACTGCTTGTCTCTTTGTAGTTGGATCTCCAAGTTTTTGGAATGTTCCAAATTCTACTTGAGCATCCAAATCTGGATCAATACCGGCAAAAACATCTCTGAACAAGGTTCTGGCGCCATGCCAAATGTGTCCGAAAAAGAAGAGCAAAGCAAACGTAGCATGCCCAAAAGTGAACCAACCCCTTGGACTGCTACGAAAAACACCATCGGATTTCAAAGTAGCCCGGTCTAATTCAAAAATTTCACCTAATTGGGCACGTCTAGCATATTTTTTCACAGTAGCAGGATCACTATAAATGACTCCATTGAGTTCGCCACCATAGAATTCAACAGTTACCCCTACTTGTTCAACACTATACTTGGATTCTGCCCTTCTAAAAGGAACATCGGCCCTCACAATTCCGTCTCCATCTACTAAAACTACCGGAAATGTTTCAAAAAAGGTAGGCATACGACGTACAAAGAGTTCGCGCCCTTCTTTATCTCTAAATACGGGGTGCCCTAACCACCCAACAGCTATTCCATCCCCGTTATCCATTGAGCCTGCTCTGAACAATCCCCCTTTCGCCGGATTATTACCAATGTAATCGTAAAAAGCTAATTTTTCGGGAATTTTAGACCAAGCTTCCGATAAGTTCAGATTTTCGGCTAGTCCGGCCCCAACTCTTCTATATATTTCTTGCTGGAAGTACCCCTGATCCCACTGATAACGAGTGGGGCCAAATAATTCGATTGGGGTAGTTGCTGAACCATACCACATAGTCCCAGCAACAATGAAAGCTGCAAAAAAAACAGCAGCAATACTACTGGAAAGCACAGTTTCAATATTACCCATGCGCAATCCTTTGTATAGACGTTGAGGCGGACGGACACTAAGATGGAATAGACCCGCTAATATACCCAATGTACCTGCTGCAATATGATGAGAAGCTATTCCCCCCGGAACAAAAGGATCAAAACCTTCCGTACCCCACGCTGGATTTACAGATTGTACTTTTCCAGTTAGTCCATAAGGATCAGACACCCATATTCCAGGACCATATAAGCCTGTTACATGAAATGCGCCAAAGCCAAAGCAAACAAGCCACTCCTGATAGAAATAAATGAATTCCAAAGATCTTGGGCAAATCCAAAGAAGGTTTTCCCGTACGTTCATCAGAGAATATTTCTAGGTCCCAATAAACCCAATGCCAGATAGCTGCCAAGAAGCACAAGCCAGAAAACAAAATATGTGCCCCTGCCACGCCTTCATAACTCCAAATGCCCGGATTCGTTATAGTTCCTCCTGAAATACTCCAACCCCCCCATGAATTGGTTATTCCTAAACGAGTCATGAAGGGTATAACGAACATGCCTTGTCTCCACATTGGATCAAGAACCGGGTCAGAGGGATCAAAAACCGCTAATTCATATAGAGCCATTGAACCGGCCCAACCAGAAACTAGAGCTGTATGCATTATATGGACCGAAAGCAATCGACCGGGATCATTCAATACAACAGTATGAACACGATACCAAGGCAAACCCATGTAAATACCCCTTTCTGAAAAAGAAATAGAAATTATGTCACTTTATCGCATTGGAAAAGACTAGACCGTGTACTTCACCTGTTCGGTATATTTTGTATAGGAAAGGATTAATATTTCTTTGTATTCCTTTCTTTTATTTAGAAGAAAAGAGAGAAACAGATCTTATTCTATACCCGATAAGTATCAATACGCAATGGGAGGGTTTTGTGGAAAAGAATGCATAGATACTTGTTTATCATTCAGAAAAATTCAGAAAAATTGGATCGATCCGATTTTTCTGAATGAATCCTGTCTTCCTCTATGAACCTTCCAGTCTATATCTATTCTATATCTATAGACTCAGATAGACTCTAATTCTATCTATTATCTATAGAATATATCTATAGAATAAGAATATTCTATTAGAATAGAAGAATGAATAAGATTCAGTTCTATTTTATATTATTTTATATGTTAGAATATTAGAAAGTTCTTTATATAGTTCTCTTTTCTATAATATTTTTTAATATTTTTTGATTCTTTTTTTCTATCTTCTAGTCTTATATTATAGAAAAAAGAAAGAAAAAAATGAAGAAGACAATAAAGCCATTGTTACGTTTCCATATTAAAGTAAAGTATAGTACTTCATTTTTTTCTTTCTTTTAATGCCAATTGGTGTTCCAAAAGTACCTTTTCGGAGTCCTGGAGAGGAAGATGCAGTTTGGGTTGACGTATAGTGCGACTTGTCAGACATATTGGTCATACGGTATTTCCCCGTTATCTCCCCCGATCGAGTATTCTATGTTTCGCCCAATCCAATAGATATTATTCAATATTTGAATAATTGAACCATCAAGAATTCGGAGCGTGAAGCACAATGATTCCTATTGGCAATCAATATTATCAATTAGAATAATTGATGGTTTACTTGGACTGATAAAAGAAAGTATCCAGGCTCCGTTCAGAGAATACCAATTTTGAAATGGTAAGAGTAAATTAATAGAATAGAATCTAACTTGATAAAATGGAATCTATTCTATATTCTATGAAATAGATTTTAGATTCTTACACGATTACTACTTGTATCATAAGCTCTTCATAGTTTAGGGAAAGGTATGAAATGAATGAAAAAAAAAGAAGTGGTACTGAAACCATTTGCCCTATATGCACAAATGGAATTCGGGCAAATCTTCCCCCGGAGTAGAACAAGAACCTAAAAGAATTGAGAGGGCCCATTCAGGAACAAGAAAATTACATCGTTATTTGAATTTCGATGAAACAATACATCAATGAGAAGTTAGTTAAATAAGTTCAGAAAATTCTTTTTTATTCTCTACATTAGAGAATATAGGGAAGGAGTCCAAAACTCATGTAAAAAAAAAAAAGAAATAGGACTGGAATCAACACATTGATTTTTTCACAATTCTTTCGAACCGTATGCATCCAAAGGTGCACGTACGGTTCCTAAGGGATACAATTTTGCCCTAATCAACCGACTTCATCGAGAAAGATTACTTTTTTTAGGCCAAGAGGTTGATAGTGAGATTTCGAATCAACTTGTTGGTCTCATGGTATATCTCAGCATAGAAGATGATACTAAGGATCTTTATTTGTTTATAAACTCTCCAGGCGGATGGGTAATACCAGGAATATCCATTTATGATACTATGCAATTTGTGTCACCGGATGTACATACAATATGCATGGGATTAGCCGCTTCAATGGGATCTTTCATTCTGGTCGGAGGAGAAATTACCAAACGTCTAGCATTCCCTCACGCTTGGCGCCAATGAGTTTTTATTTAAGATGAGAAAAAAAAGACTATGCCTTCGCTGTATCGAATATGAATTAAATAAAGAATAAGTAATAATAGCATGGCACTTCGAGTTCGATATGAACAAACCATTATTGTTTTTTTTTATAACACGAAATTTTGTATCGAGAAAGTAGTATGAAAGAAGGGTTATTCCCAATTTGATCTTATGTGTCAAGAGTCAATTTCAGCGTCACAAACCCTTTTTCTTCCACACCAAAAGTCTCTTTCTTATTTTCTTATCTTTATGTTATGAGAGAAAGAGGAAAAAAGAATTTTCTCCTTCTTGGATCGTATCAAAAAGAAACTTTGGGATTGCTAAACCACAGACGAGATAAATAGATAAAGCAACAGAACCATCATAGTATTTTTTTCCTACTACGAAAGGAAGGATGGTAAATGGATCATTTCACAATTTGGATCGGATGGGTTCTATTTCTTATTTTCGATAGAAGAAATTTGACCGAAAAACAAATTCCATTGCAGAGCCGTATGCAATGTACAAAAGATGCCCGTACGGTTGTTTAATTCTATTTTTTTTTCTTTCCCCTTACTTTAACCCAATCGTGCAAGATAGAAGAACCGTTCATGATGAATATCATCAGGGTTATGATTCACCAACCTGCTAGTTCTTTTTATGAGGCACAGGCAGGGGAATTTATACTGGAAGCAGAAGAACTATTGAAGCTTCGCGAAACCCTCACAAAAGTTTATGTACAAAGAACGGGAAACCCTTTATGGGTTATATCCGAAGATATGGAAAGGGATGTTTTTATGTCAGCAACAGAAGCCCAAACTCATGGCATCGTTGATCTTGTAGCGGTCGAAAATGAAAATACCGGGGATTTCGTATAAATATAGAATTCCATTTCAAAATTGGAATTTTCCGTGATTTTCTATTTTCTATTGAATAGAAATCATTCATAATCATCAACCATCAGGTTAAGATCGATCTAAACCAACCCGCTCTATTCTATCTAGAATGAGATTCTATAGACACCATATGCCAACCATTAAACAACTTATTAGAAACGCAAGACAGCCAATAAGAAATGTCACGAAATCTCCCGCTCTTCGAGGATGTCCTCAGCGTCGAGGAACATGTACTAGGGTGTATGTGCGACTCGTTTAATTAAGATAATGAGTTTGAAGAAATGAAAAAATTCTTTACGACCACTAAGATAGATAGAGTGGAAGACGGACATTTAATTGACTCTTTTCTAATATCTAAAAAGGAAGATCTATCATCTACCTATTATGATTAGGTCTTCTTATGTTATGGAATTTCTGGTTTCTATTGGTGCAAATCCAATCACTCCGTTTGAGATTTTGAGATGAGAAGCAATTCTCCATTGGTAGCAAATAGTTATCCATTAAGCGGAGGAAATAGTTTTATAAGAAGCAAAAAGGTTATGCTCCTATTCTTGAAAAAACGGACTAATAGGGTAAGCTACCTAGCCAACTTTCAGAATTCAATGCCGTCACTTTATGGATAGCTTTTTTGTGAAAAGGACTATTTATTACTTTAGAATTAGAATTGTAAAAAGAATTCTAATTGAAAAATAAATGAGTAGAGCCAAAGAGTGTGAACTATACAAGTTCACAAGAAAATTTGATGAAATGAAAGAAGAGGCTCCGGTGTATAGAGAGAACCTCACCGTTTCATAAGTTGCCATAGAAACGAGGGAACCCGCTATTCTTTTCTTTTTTATTTAGTAGCATTTTCTTTCCAGGCGAGATGCCTGGAAAAAGAAAAAATCGTGGTCGGGAAGGTCATAGTAGCAAAAGCCATTGGAATTTAGATTTTATATATCGGAAGAATCCGTTTTGTTATTAATCGACCGGAGGAAAAGGATGACTGAGAGAAATAAATTAGTTATTCAAGAAAGTTTCATTTGATTCAATGACTAGAGTTAAACGAGGATATACAGCTCGGAGACGTCGAAAAAAAATTCGTTTATTTGCATCAACCTTTATAGGGGCTCATTCAAGACTGACTCGAACGACTACTCAACAAAGAATGAGAGCTTTGGTTTCCTCTCATCGAGATAGGAGCAGGAAAAAGAGAGATTTTCGTCGTTTGTGGATCACTCGTATAAATGCAGTAACTCGTGAGGATAGGGTATTCTATAGTTCTAGCAAATTCAGAAAAAATCTGTACAAGAGACAATTGCTTCTGAATCGTCAAAGACTTGCACAAATAGCCTTATCAAATAAGAATTGTTTGGATAGGATTTCCAATAAAAGAATCAGAAAAGACAAATCAAATAAAGGAAGAAAAGAATCTGAATAGAATCTATTATACAAGATATACAAGAAAAAAGAATGATTGAAATAGAATTTACCGGAGAATGAACTCCGGAAAGATAGAAGAGAGTAAGATTTGAATAGTAAATAGTAGGAATAAACGAACATCTCTTAAGAAAAAATCTTTCTTACCCATTTTTCCTTTTTTAAAACACAAGAATCAAATATGGATTCTATGGTTTTTGAGCAAAACATGAATCTGAGCTTCAGTTCCAATTGGAGTTTTGAGGAATCTATCTATTTGGTTCTAGGACTAGTAGTCCTAGGGATCGACTCCGCTCTATCCAATTGTTTCTCATTATTACGAAAAGGTAACGAAGAGAAAATACGAGCTTGTTTTATAGCAATAGTAATTCATCGTTGTTGCTTCAAGGTCAACCTATTTACCCGTCTAGATAAGATTTTTCATTGTTCACTAAGAAATCGACTAAATCAACTAATGTTTCTAGAATCGATTAGATCCCCTGATCCAATTGGGGGTAAACGCCTACGAAAAGATCGCTTTTTTTTTGGAGTGGAGCCATGGGGTTGGGGTATCCCCCTGGGTTGTGTTATATCCCTATGTATAAAAGGAAATCTAGAAAATACCATCTCTTTTTTTTCTTTATTCATTTCAAATCCGAACCAAAAGAAGGGATATTTTTCTTATATAATGTTCCATATGGTTCAGGCCCCGCCTCCCTTGTAAAAATCACACACCGCATTCTGGTCCATCTATTTCTTTTCTTTTCTCCCTGGAGTCGTATACTTTTTACATAGCGAAAAAATTTTCTCAATTCTAATCGATTTGTGTCGATTCTTTTGAGTAATATATCTAGAAATGCCCGGTGATTTTTTATTGACACCCTTTCGAACACAACAGGTACATTCCAAAATCACTAGAATTCTGATATCTTTACCCTTAGCCATGAACCTCCTTTTCATTTTGAATCAACTTCACTTTAGAACTCTACTCATTTTCTTTTCAATCCGAAGAAAAAAAGATCTCTTCTATATTAAGAAATTCATAAAAGTTACTAACTAGAAATGAAATTTTTCAAGTTCATTCTGAGAATTTGAATGACTTCGAAGTACTAGAATCGAAAATAGAATTCTTAGGAATTACTATAACTAGAAAGAAAGAGAGTCATGTTCATTAAGAGAAGAATATTCAGAATATAGTAAGAATTAAGTAATACAATTTTT